TGAATCGATATTCAAAATCATTCCATTCGGAATCCTTTGCTTTATCAAAGCGACGGACTTCTAAATTCTCATAGGGCCCCCCCGGAATTCCTTCCAGAGCCTGTTGAATAATTTTTATGGATTCCGCCATTTCACTGATTCGTACTAAATAACGAGCTAATGAGTCTCCTTCTTTTTGCCATTGGACTTCCCAATCGAATTCATCGTAACACTCATAATGATCAACTTTACGAAGATCCCATTGCATTCCGGAAGCTCGTAGCATTGGTCCTGATAAACCCCAATTTATTGCTTCCTCTCCACCAATAATGCCCACTCCTTCAACTCGTTCCAAAAAAATGGGATTCCGCGTAATAAGCTTTTGATATTCAACAATTCCTGTTAAAGAATAATCGCAGAAATCAAAACATTTATCTATCCAGCCATGAGGTAGATCAGCAGCTACTCCCCCGATACGGAAATAATTATGCATCATTCGCATACCTGTGGCAGCTTCGAATAGATCATATAGCAATTCCCTCTCTCTGAAAATATAGAAGAAAGGAGTCTGTGCACCGATATCCGCCATAAAAGGCCCAAGCCATAACAAATGAGAAGCTATACGACTCAACTCCAGCATAATGACTCTGATATAGCTGGCTCTTTTAGGTACTTGAATATTTCCCAATTGTTCTGGTGCATTTACCGTTATTGCCTCTGTGAACATAGTAGCTAAATAATCCCAACGTGTTACGTAAGGTAGATACTGTATAATTGTTCGGTTTTCCGCAATTTTTTCCATCCCTCTGTGTAAATAACCCAATACGGGTTCACAATCAATAACATCTTCACCATCTAGAGTAACGATGAGTCGAAGAACACCATGCATTGATGGGTGGTGAGGACCCATATTGACTATCATGAAGTCTTTTCTTATATCCGGTACAGTCATATGTTTTCTTCCCCGATTCATTATTTCATGAATTGCTGAAAACGAAACGAGGTTCATCAAAATTCAAGATCTAATAAAGCAAATAATTCAAACGAATTTTCAAATTAACGAGTTTTTGGTTCCCGAATATCCAACTGACCAATTAATTCTTTATAACGTACTCTATTTTTCTTTGACAAATAAGCCAGTATACGTTGACGTTTTCCCAGAATTTTCCGCAGACCTCTCTGAGATAAATAGTCTTTTCTGTGCAATTCCAAATGTGAAGTAAGTCTCCGTATCTTATTGGTGAAACTGAATACTTGAAATTCAACAGACCCTTTGTTTTTTTCTTTTTCTTCTTGCGGAATAACTGAGATGAATGAATTTTTTACCATAAAAAGAATTCTTCTCTCTCTCTCTTTTTTTTTCTTTCTTTTCCACAGATATGGATTTTACCGATCAGGAATAATAATAATGCCAGTCATTTAGATCTGGTACACACAATAAAATAATCTGGATTTATTCATAGACTACTTTCTATCGAATCCAATTGAAAATTGGATTCGATAGAAGGAGATGGTACATTTCTACACCCACAAAAGGGAATGATTGGGACTTAAGAAAATTCTGCCGATTCATTCCTAGATCCAATTGATATGATACATCATTGAATCAGTATCATGTATCAGAATCTAATGTAATACAACGTGTGTGTACATTTGTATACCTTTATATACCGGATATGACACGTGATATAGATATATAGGAAATCCACCATCAACTAATTCTGACTCGTGGATACATATGTATCCTTGACATACTGAAACGACTGCCATTATTGGTATCAAACCAGTAGCGATTCATACAAGCTAAATCTTCTAATCGATAATTGGGCCAAAGAAACAATTTTAATTGGATAAATTTATTTATATCTGTATCAAAATGCTTGTCCTCATCCAAAAATTGCACACAGTTCCTTACGCTGTTGCGATTGAAAAATAATGAATTTCTATTCACAACATTCTCATTCTCGGAATTCAAACAAATTAGAATTCTCAATTCTCTACGACGTCTAGGAGATGGAATATTTTCAGGAACAAGCAAAGCATAATTATTTTCATCTCCATTCACAAGTACCTTTCCATGTTGTGCAATGGATCTATCGAAATAATCTTCATCAACATATTTTTTTTCTCGGCATATTCGATTAGTTTGGTACTTATTCTTATGGACCAATGAAATACTTATGGTTTGATACATAATCCATTGTCCATCCCATTTTATAGACAGACGAACCGGTTCGATAATCAATATTCCCCTTTTTATCAATTCTGTAAGAGTTAGATCCTTCTGAATCAGCATTACATCCAGGCGCATTTCTCCTCTTTGAATAGAGGATATAGCAATTTCCCTTGGATTTATCAGCCTAAGCAGGAGACAATATACCTTGATATTATTGATCATTCTTTGATTCAAAGGATCATCCCATCTCAATTGAAAAAGCAAATACCTTTTCAGGAAGAAATCTAGTTCCGCTTCCTTATTGCTCTTGGATTGTCTTTTCTTTCTACGTTTTTTAATGTCTGATTCCGCGGAATCTTTTTCAAGATCTTTTTGTCGGTTTCGTGGATCTGATCCAAGATTCCCTTGACCCAGCTGTTCTTTTTCTTCTTGATTTCGATTCTCTAATTCAAGATATTCTTTTTGATTAGATGATAGACGAAGATCCTTTTTTTGATTTCTGTTGATGTTTTTATTTTCACTAACGTTTTCATTTCCATTCAAATTGAAAATAAGTAATTTGATTGGTATGATCCACGGTTTAATCTTATATGCATCATAAAGTAGCACAAATTCTGAGAAGAACCAGGGTTCTAGATTCGATATGGGACGATGTAGCATTTCTTCATTCATTCCCATCCAATCAAAAAAAAAGGTTTTTTTTTGATTGGATGGGTTGATTTCTTGATGAATCGTGAGATAAAAAAGATCTTTCTTATCAATTATTTGATAATCATTAGTCCCAGTCTTAGTATTTTTATTAATGTTGGTTCCAGTATCTATATCGGTCCAAATCTCAATATCGATATTCTTTCTAAGAAAAAAATTGAGAATTCTCCACTCCAAATATTTTCTATCCGGATTTTTCCCCGTATCAATAATAGACCCTTCCCCTAGATAATCATTAATAGCTATACCCCCGGGTACATAAAATGATTCGGGTTTAGGCATGTTGTAATTATATGGAATCTCTCGGTCTCCATTTACTTGGAATGGCGATCCATAAATATATGAGTCCTTCCTGTCTTCATAATGAATATATTTATGTGATAAAAGATCATATCTGTAGTGTTTTTTAAATTTTTCTTTTTGACTCGGTAATGAGTTCACTACATAATTATTTTGTTTCTCGTAATGAATTAATTGGTCTTTTTCTTTTTCATATGAATCTTTTTTTGAGTCTTTATTTTGAATCATACGACGTTGATTGACTCTATTTCGCCATTTTTGCGGTACTAATTTAGACCATCTAGTCTGAGATAAATTGTATTGATAATGACCCCTTAACCAATTTTTCCATTCATTCATTCCAGAATTCGGAAGTTTCTTAGACCTTGATTTGGCATCCAATATTCCTCGTGTCCCAAAAAGGTTCTTTATTCTATCCTTAAGAAAAAGGTATGCTCCGCGATATTGAAGTACAGATCTCAAGTAATACTTATTAATAATTTGGATTTGTGATAAATTGTAAAATACATATGCTTGGGACAAGGAAGATAAGTCACAATAAATCTGTGATTTCTTATTACTAATATTAGAAAGAGACTTTTTTATAGTCGAAATAAAGTGAATTGCATTTTGATTTGTTTCATCAATTCCTTCTTTATTTCTTTCATCATTGTAAATGTCTTTGTCGATAATTTTTTTTGTTGATTCAAATTCAAGGAAAAGTTGTGCATTTATTCTGGGAATATTAATGTTACATAGAAAGATATCCATATAGATTCTTTCAATGAAAGATTTCATAAAATAGTGCCATTTACGTATTAATCGGGCGCCCCCTCTTTTTGATATCTGCCAAATATGTTTCTGTGATTCCGATCTTTTATCATCACAACCTGTCTCGTTAGGACTAATCTTTCTATTTGGAGTTAGAAATATTTTTCTCTTGTCTTTTGTAATCCTTTCTATTTTATTTCGGATTGTGGTTGTCCTATCAGCCAGATCCTTCATTTTTTTTTCTGTCAGTGAATAATTTGTCCAATCCACAGATCTAATTCGAATGATCGATTCATGGTTAATCTTATTACTAATTATAGAATCTTTTCTATTTTCATTCGGTTCATATACTTTCCTCAATCCAAATAAGAAAATTGGATTTACTTTTGCAAACTCTTTTATTATTCTTTTTATAAATAGAACTGTTTTGAGAATCCATCTTGTTTTTTCTTTTAAGACCCTTAGAAACCATTTTTTTCTTTCTCCTAAAGCTCTTAGAACTAGAAAACATTTCTTTTTCACTTTTCTAATTTTTTTTTCGAGTTCTTTCCAAATGGGGTCAAAAAAGGAAGGTCGTTTTCGGGGAGAACCAAAAGGTAGTTCAGTTTCCATCCCCCAGACTGTTAAAAAACCAAAATTTTCTTTTTTTCCTTTCTTTTTCATTCGATCTCTATGATCGAATCGTAGCTTAGATCTGTGCCAAGGTTTCAGACAGAAAGGAAATAGGATCTTTATTTGAATACCGTCTGTTAGCCAGTCTTTCGGAAATTCTGTTTCTGATAATTGAACACCATTATAGGTGCATTTAACATGCATTTCTCTATTCCACTCCTTCCAATCCTCGTACCACTCGGGGAATTGAAATAATAACATACGGCCGAAATTTTTAGCTATTATCAATGAAGGCAATACGATGTATTTTCTAAGAATCGATTGTGTTACTAACATAGAACCTCTTATTGCTTGAGCAAATATAATAGTATCCCAATTTTCTGCTATTGCTATCCGTTCATTCTCTTCCTTTTTCTCTTCCTTTGTTTTTTCCTTTTCTTTTGCCTCTTTTTCCTCAGAATCCGAAGTTTTTAAT